ATGATTCATACCTATTATTCAGACCTCGCAACCAGATTAAAGAAATGGAAATAGGTCTTTTATAAATCAAACAATTTTTTTCCTTCATACTTCTTTTGACCGAAAGAAACCTCTTTCTCTAGATTCTTTTGAGTTATTACTATTACATTCATTAATAAAGAAGTGATGATCCAATGGTTTTTACTCAGAAAACCTTTGAGTTTAGCTTTGGCTTTATTAAATCATCGTGGTTCTAGTATGAATCTGAGGTTTCATTTGATTCATAGGGTCTCAACAAGAGAATTCCTATCAAAAAAAAAAAGATAGGGAAGAGAAAATTCAAGAGGCCTGTCACGATTAACATAAAGAAAGATGGATGAGCCAACTTGAGATTTTATTTATTGGCATTATCATCACAAAGAAGATATTCCGGATTTTTCTTACTTCGTATCTTTGGGTCAAATCGAGTAAAGCGGCTAAGCCACAAGAAGTTTTAAACTCTCTATTCCATATCCGTTGAAACCAGTATTTGTGTGTTTTGGCTTGAGCCGTACGAGATGAAATTCTCATATACGGCTCTCAGAGGGGGAGTCTTTCTTCGGTTACCTATCTCAATAAAGTATATGATTGGTTCGAGGAACGTCTCGAGATTCAAGCGATTGCAGATGATATAACTAGTAAATATGTTCCTCCTCATGTCAACATATTTTATTGTCTAGGGGGGATTACGCTTACTTGTTTTTTAGTACAAGTAGCTACGGGTTTTGCTATGACCTTTTACTATCGTCCAACTGTTACAGAGGCTTTTTCCTCTGTTCAATACATAATGACTGAGGTCAACTTTGGTTGGTTAATTCGATCAGTTCATCGATGGTCAGCAAGTATGATGGTTCTAATGATGATCTTGCACATATTTCGTGTGTATCTTACGGGTGGGTTTAAAAAACCCCGCGAATTAACTTGGGTTACAGGGGTGGTTCTGGCTGTATTGACCGCATCTTTTGGCGTAACTGGTTATTCCTTACCTCGGGACCAAATTGGCTATTGGGCAGTAAAAATTGTAACAGGCGTGCCTGAAGCTATTCCTATAATAGGATCGCCTTTGGTAGAATTATTACGTGGAAGTGCTAGTGTGGGCCAATCCACTTTAACTCGTTTTTATAGTTTACATACTTTTGTATTGCCTCTTCTTACTGCCATATTTATGTTAATGCACTTTCCAATGATACGTAAGCAAGGTATTTCGGGTCCTTTATAGAGAAGGCAGATCATAGATATTTGTAATTTATCATATCGGGGAGGAACAAGAGTCTTTCATTGCTACAAATATGGATTATTGAAAGATAAGGCATGTTATTTGGATACTTCTATTCAACTCTGAAGTATTGTTTATTTCATACGAATCGAATAGTTGAAGTATATTTTCCTAAACTAAAAGAGGATGGATTATGGGAGTGTGTGACTTGAACTATTGATTGGTCCATGCAGATATATGATTTTATCCGCCACGTTGGAATTCAAAACCCAATGTGTCTCCGCATCCAACCATCACGTCAGTCCCTTTATGTAGCATAGGATAGGCCGGTTCGCTTGAGGAGAATATTTTCTATGATCATACCATACCCGAATCATGTCATGCATGAAAAGGCTCCGTAAAATCCCTAGAATAAGTGATGTGGAATGATCCAATGTTCTATTTATTCCACTTTGTTTGATTTTTCTTTTTTTTTTTTAGGAATTTTATTCTAATTAATTGATAGTAATCTTAGTAAGTTTTTTATAGTATGTAGATGCATTCATTTCCTCTGCATCGACCCTTATTTAGGATACTATCGGAGTTAAATAAGGGATCTAAGGAAGAACAGGGGCTAGACTTTATTAGTAACAAGTAAAAACTTTGTATTTTTGTATGTAACACAATCGAGATGTTGTGGGAATAAATACCAACCAAAAGACATGAGACAATCCAAAAAGCACTTGATCATGATCGAATTTGTAAGCCTACTTGGATATTGAGCATTTCCTTGTTGCCAGAACTGAATTCTTTGCAATGAATCGTTGCAACTCGGGGAAAGGAAATTTGATAAATCTTTTATTACATAGAGTAATTCTACATTAAATATGTAGATATGTATGAAATATAGATCTTCTATGGACCTATTTATGTTCTATGGATCTATTTCTGTGATTCTTTTGATTCTTGCTCGAGCCGGATGATAAAAAATTATCATGTCCGGTTCCTTTGGGGGATGGATCTACAAAGATTCACCTATCCAAATAACAAAGAAACCTGATTTGAATGATCCTGTATTAAGAGCTAAATTGGCTAAAGGGATGGGACATAATTATTATGGAGAACCTGCATGGCCCAATGATCTTTTATATATTTTTCCAGTAGTAATTCTAGGCACTATTGCATGTAATGTGGGCTTAGCAGTTCTAGAACCGTCAATGATCGGTGAACCGGCGGATCCGTTTGCAACTCCGTTGGAAATATTACCCGAATGGTACTTCTTTCCCGTATTTCAAATACTTCGCACAGTACCCAATAAGTTATTGGGTGTTCTTTTAATGGTTTCAGTACCAATAGGATTATTGACAGTACCTTTTTTGGAGAATGTCAATAAATTCCAAAATCCATTTCGTCGTCCAGTAGCTACAACAGTATTTTTGATCGGTACCGCAGTAGCTCTTTGGTTAGGTATTGGAGCAACTTTACCTATTGATAAATCCCTAACTTTAGGTCTTTTTCAAATTGATTAAACCGTTAAATACCACGACATAGGTATCTAAGGAAGATCCCCTTACTGGATCTTCCTTAGATACATCAATCTTATTATGATCTATTCTGCAAATATAGGGACCGTGTCGGAGATTAAAAATATTCTTTTTTTCTTTTTTTTAACTAAAAAATGAAAAAAGTCCAATGGATTTAAAATGAAGATTTTTTTTTAGGTAAATTGATTGCAAAATTCTTCTGTAGAGTACCCAATATCTGTTTTACATCTTCTATGCGAAAATATTCTATTTTCATAAGATCTTCTTGACTGTAACTCAAAAGGTCCAATAATGTATGTATATTGGACCTTTTGAGACAATTATAGGTCTTGGAAGACAATTCTGATTGGTCAATAAAAATACATGTCAATGGAATTCCTTTTTTGTTTTTCTTAAGATTAGTGAATCTGTCTTGAAAGGAAAAAAGAGGTATATTCCATCTGTTTTCATTTTCCTCGAGATTAATGTCCTCTTCCTCTGCATGTAGAAAAGGAATCAATAAATCAATCAAATTACGAGAAGCTTCATAAAGTGCTTCTTTAGGAGTTAAACTTCCATTCGTCCATATTTCTAGAAAGAGTATCTCTTGTTTTTCATTCCCATTCCCATAAGAATGAATACTATGATTCGCATTTCGAACAGGCATAGATACAATATCTATAGGATAACTTCCATCGTGAGAGTCATTTGTTGGTTTCATACGATATCCGCGATCTCTCTTGATTTGTAATTCAATACACAAATCAATTGGTTCTGTCAGGTTAGCTATATGCTGTGTCATGTCAACTATTTCTACAGAAGGTGGTGAGATGATATCTTGAGCTGTTATGTATTTGGGACCCCTGACGCAAATGGATGCGTCCCTAACTCCATAGAGATTGCTTCTCAATACAATTTCTTTCAAATTTATTAAAATCTCATGTACTGATTCTTCAATACCTGCTATCGTAGAATATTCATGCAGCACATTTTCAGATGTTGCACGTGTGATACATGTTCCTTCTATTTCTCCAAGTAAAGCCCTTCGCATGGCAATACCTATTGTATCGGCTTGACCTTTCATAAGCGGTGACAGAACGAAACGACCATAATAAAGACGCTTGCTGTCTACTCTTGATTCAACACATTTCCACTGTAGTGTTCGAGTGAATCCTGCTACTTCTTCTCTAACCATACTATTATTTTTCTTTTATTTATGATTATTGGATCAGATCATTGAATCATTTATTTCTCTTAGAATCTCTTGAATTATTATTTCTACACACGTCTTTTTTTAGGGGGGCGACATCCATTATGCGGCATGGGTGTTACATCACGTACGAAACTTAATAGCATCCCATTTCTACGAATGGCTCGTAATGCCGCATCTCTTCCGAGACCTGGACCCTTTATCATAACTTCTGCTCGGTGCATACCCTGATCAACTAATGTACGAATAGCATTAAATACCGCGGCTTGAGCAGCATAGGGTGTTCCTTTTCTTGTGCCTCTGAATCCAGAAGTACCTGCGGAAGCCCAAGAAACCACCCGACCTCGTACGTCTGTAACAGTTACAATAGTATTGTTGAAACTCGCTTGAACATGAATAACTCCTTTTGGTATTCTACGTTCATTCTTATTTGAACCAATACGTGCATTCTTACGTAAACCGATTTTTGCTATAGGTTTTGTCATATTTTATTAGATCATATTTATTTTTATATGTACATGGGTTTTTCTTTTAAAAAGTTCTTGATTTAGAACTTGAGAAGGATTACCCCTGTCTCTGTTTATGTCTCGGATTGGAACAAATGACTATAATTCGACCCCGCCTACGAATCAAGCGACATTTTTCACAAATCTTACGAACAGAAGCCCTTATTTTCATATTTATCATTCCTTACTTCTTTTTTACTTTCTTTTTTTGTAAACAAAAATCAGTTTCTTGCATTTTTGAACTTCAAATTATATCCCTACGAAAAGGATGTTTAAAATAATGATCTAATCGTTCGAATCTTTTTTGCGAAGTCTGTAAATTATACGTCCCCTGGTTGAATCATAACGACTCATTTCGATTTTTACTCTATCTCCGGGTAGTATACGTATAAAACTGCGCCGGATTCTCCCCGAAATATAACCTAGAATTAGATCTTCATTATCTAACCGAACTCGAAACATACCGTTGGGAAGTGATTCAGTAATTAAACCCTCATGAATCAATTTTTGTTCTTTCATTCCAGGGAACCCCCTTTAAGTATCAACTAATAGAGGAAGAGTTCTATAATTCACTTCTACTCTCTATTTTACAAATAGTAAGTTCGAGATAAAATTAGGGTATCCCAGGAGAATCACCATATATAACACAAAATTTCTCCTCCAATTTTTTCTAGTCGAGCTTCTCGATCTGTCATTATACCTCGAGAAGTAGAAAGAATTACAATTCCCATTCCACCTAAAATCTTAGGAATTCGTTGATAATTGGAATAGATTCGTAGACCGGGTCGGCTTATACGCTTTAAAATTATTTTATTCCCTTTCCTAGTCTTTCTATGTCGTAAGGTTGAAACCAAGAGATTTTTTTGACTTTCTTGATGTTTTCGAACGTTTTCAATAAAACCTTCTCGTAAAAGTATTTTCACAATGTTTTTAGTGATATTAGTAGATACTATTTGAACTCTTCCCTTTTTATCTATGTCAGCATTTCTTATAGAAGTTATTATATCGGCAATAATGTCCCTACCCATGACGAACTATAGTTATTGGTGCCCCCCATTTTGATATAATCAACATGCTTCTTTTTTTTTTATTTTTTATTGAATTTTTTTCTTTTGAAATTATTCAATTATAAGAAATTCTTAGAAATCTCAAATATATGCATGAGACACAATCTATTAATAGGATCTATTTCAGCTATTTGAATATTATATCCTATTTTCATCTATAAGACTTCGGGTGCTAATGAAACTATTTTAGTAAAATTCAACTGTCGCAATTCCCGAGCAATCGCACCAAAGATTCGAGTTCCTTTTGGATTTCCTTCTTGATCAATGATAACCGCTGCATTGTCATCATATCGTATTATCATGCCGTTGTCACGTTTGAGTTCTTTACACGTGCGTACAATCACAGCTCTAATTATTTCTGATCTTTCTAGAGGCATGTTGGACACTGCTTCTTTGATTACAGCAACAATAACATCGCCAATATGAGCATATCGGTGATTACCAGTTCCTATGATTCGAATACACATCAATTCTTGAGCTCCACTGTTATCCGCTACATTCAAAAGAGTCTGAGGTTGAATCATATCATTTTTATTTGAATATCTTATTTCAATGCAAGGGAGAATGGAAAAAAGAAATATTGTCTGTCCAGAGATAAATAAATCTGTGGTTTTTTTTATTCTCAATACTCCTTTACTTTTGTTTACCTATCTTGAAATAACAAATTGAGTTTGTATAGGGATTTTGCATGCAGCTATTTCCATAGCAGTTTTGGCTACAGTTTCTGATACTCCACTCATTTCATAAAGTATTCGGCCCGGTTTAACAACGGATACCCAATATTCGGGGGATCCCTTGCCCGAACCCATACGTGTTTCTGTAGGTCTTACAGTAACAGGTTTGTCGGGAAAGACACGTACCCATATCTTTCCACCACGACGCGCATATCGTGTCATTGCTCTTCGCCCTGCTTCTATTTGTCTAGCTGTGATCCAAGCAGGTTCAAGTGCCTGAAGAGCATATCGACCAAAACAAATATGATTGCCTCGGCAAGATATTCCTTTCATTCTACCTCTATGTTGTTTACGAAATCTGGTTCTTTTGGGGTTATAGTTGATGGTTTTTTCTTAATTCCATCTCTACTGCAGAGCCGGACATGAGAATTTCTTATCATCCAGCTCCTCACGAGTGAAATGATTCAATCATATTACATATACACATGTATTTATGTATTTCATTCAATAAATCAAATTCTTAAATTAAACAAAAATAAAGAAAGGGTTCGCGGGCGAATATTGACTCTTTCCTCCTTCATTTGTAGGGTCAATTCATGACCCTTCAGAAGAAATCCAGTTTTTCTTGGTTCATTTCGCCATCCTACTCAATGAATCTTTAGGATTTCTTCGTTTTCAAGAAAATCCTATGTATTCACAGGTTCCATCGTTCCCATAGCTTCTCCATTAATGTTTAGGCCTGAACTCTGCAATGGAGCTCTCAACAAAGTCTGTTATTTGTTTCCGAGTCAATCTTCTCAGTTTTTCTTAACCCGAAGCTCTATAAAATTATTCTCTATTTTATATTCTTTAGAATATCTATTTTTCTATCTTATTACATACATAATAGACTATATTATCCATATTGATTAGATTATTTAGATTATTATTTTCATTTCTTTTATTAGATTTATTATATTTTCTTTATATTTTTCATTTGTATATTTCTGTATATTTCTTATTATATTGTAATTTTATATTGATGTTGATGCTTTATAACACTGCTTTTTTTATGGGGTAATTTTTCATAAACCATACATATGGGAATCGTATATCATTGAGATCTTTATTCTCTCTTTCTATCATCCTTCCATTTTTCCATATCCCTTTTTTTTTTCACAATTCATAATCAGATTCTTTTTATGAAAAGAATTTAAGTTGCTACAACTATATGATCGATTCAGTCATATAGTGACTTTTTCTTGGGATCTCGAAAATACGAAGCAATAAGTTGGTTATTAGTTTTGAGTTTCTTTAGTTTTGATAGC